CTAGTTATATCATCCGCAATCGCCTGAATCTCGAGACGTTCTTCAAACCAATCATAGACTTTATTGAGATAGGTGGGACTCCCCCTCCGAGAACCGTATATGAGACTTTCATCTCGTACAGCTCAAGCAAAATACCCCAATACTAGTCGGAACAGATATGTACTAGAAAATTTGAAACTTATTTTCTTAATCTCTAATTCAATCTTCTCTAAAGATACGAGGGGAGACAAGAAAAAGGAGACAAGAAAAATACGAAAGGTTTTCTTTATGGAGATAATACCAAAATATCACGTCGGCTCGGTCGTTTTTATCTTGATCCTTACGGGCCTCCTGAATCCTCTTTTTCCCTATTTTTTTCTTTAATTTTTTTGTATATTATATAGCTAAAATAGAATGTATTTTTTAGCTTTTATTTGTTGTTTTCTTTATTATTGATATTGATAGGAATTCTCTTGTTAAGACCCTATGAATCGATTAAAACATCAGATTCATACTAGAACCACGACGATTCAATAAAAATTCTAACCTAAGTCCAAGGAGTCTCTGAGTAAGAACCTTTGGATCATCACTTATTCCACGAATAGATATAATGACTATAAATCGAAAGAAAGGTTTTTGGAGTCCGGCCGCGAGGTCTGAATATTAAGTATGAATCATAGTTCAAATATTTCTTCATCTATTTCATATATTCCGTGTTCCGGATACTAGAATAAATATCCGACGAAGTAGAACCACCTCTATCAAATCAAGATGACAGACCCGTTCTCTGTACTATTTATAGGGTCAATTATAACAAGTCACACACTCATATTCCAGAAAAAAAATTTTTTTCGCGGTCGAACTGCCAAAAAGGTAGAATGGGCTCAAGATACACGTTCTAAATGCTTATTTATTGAAAAACTACTAGGACTTTGAGGTTCTTATAGATCTAATTCATTGAAATTCCATCCAATAAAACGGAAGAATTATAAATCTCCAAAATAATAGATAGAAATATTGCAAATAGGGCCATTGCGACACCCATCAAAGGAGCTGTTCCCCATCCAGGAGCTACTTTACCATATTCCGAATTCAGTGGTTTTAATAAGTTCCCTACAGTAGTTGGTTTTGGACGAGATCTAGAACCATTCTCAACAGTTTGTGTAGCCATAAATCCTATTGTATTCATTGAGAGCTGTTGACTTTGTATACCCTTCCGTTGTAAATAAACGATCTTATCATAGATCTGTTGTGGTCTTGAAATTGTATAATAATGGAAACAGCAACCCTAGTCGCCATCTTTATATCTGGTTTACTTGTAAGTTTTACCGGGTACGCCTTATATACCGCTTTTGGGCAACCTTCTCAACAACTAAGAGATCCGTTCGAGGAACATGGGGACTAGTTTAAGTAATGAGTCCCCCCAATATTGGGGGGACTCATTACTTAAATTGAGATAATGAAAAAGAATATCATCTTTTTATTTACTTGAAACTTTACTTTTTAGTTGGAACTTTGGGCGGTTCTCTAAAAAAGATAGCGAAAAAAATTATACCTAGAGTCGAGACTAAGAGGAATGTATAAACCAATGCTTCCATAGATTCGATCGTGGTTTACAATTATAGCTTCCATACCTGTTGTTTATTTTTCTTTGTGATCATCTCCTGTAAAAAAGAAAGAGCAAGAGCCAAAAAAACAGTTATTCAATTCAAGATTTCTCTGGTACCCGATAGATCTAGAAAGGAAAGAAGAAAGATCAAATCACAAAAATAAAAATACAGTCGAAAGACACCAAAGCAATGGTATATCAGACTGTCTGTCTTCTTGTAGTAGGATCCCCTAGTTTTTGGAATGCTCCAAATTCTACTTGAGCATCCAAATCTGGGTCAATACCGGCAAAAACATCTCTGAACAGGGTTCTAGCACCATGCCAAATATGTCCAAAGAAGAAGAGCAAAGCAAAAGAAGCATGTCCAAACGTAAACCAACCCCTTGGGCTGCTACGAAAAACACCATCGGATTTCAAAGTAGCACGATCTAATTCAAAAATTTCACCCAATTGCGCGCGTCTAGCATATTTTTTCACAGTAGCAGGATCACTATAACTGACTCCGTTGAGTTCGCCACCGTAGAACTCAACAGTTACGCCTACTTGTTCGACACTATACTTCGATTCTGCCCTTCGAAAAGGAACATCGGCTCTAACAATTCCGTCGCCATCCACCAACACGACCGGGAAGGTTTCAAAAAAGGTAGGCATACGACGTACAAAAAGTTCACGCCCCTCTTTATCTCTAAAGATAGGATGTCCTAACCATCCAACCGCTATTCCATCCCCATTATCCATTGAACCTGCTCTGAATAATCCCCCCTTTGCCGGATTATTGCCGATGTAATCATAAAAAGCTAATTTTTCAGGAATTTTAGACCAAGCTTCTGATAAACTTTGATTTTCGGCTAGCCCAGCACTAACTCTTCGATATATCTCTTGCTGGAAGTAACCCTGATCCCATTGATAACGAGTAGGCCCAAATAATTCGATTGGGGTAGTTGCTGAACCATACCACATAGTTCCGGCAACAACAAAAGCTGCAAAAAAAACAGCCGCAATACTACTGGAAAGGACAGTTTCAATATTGCCCATACGTAATCCTTTGTATAGACGTTGGGGTGGGCGGACGCTAAGATGGAATAGACCCGCCAATATGCCCAATGTACCTGCTGCAATATGATGAGAGGCTATTCCCCCCGGAACAAAAGGATCAAAACCCTCCACGCCCCACGCTGGATTTACAGATTGCACTTTTCCCGTTAGTCCATAAGGATCGGACACCCATATTCCCGGACCATACAAGCCTGTTACATGAAATGCACCAAAACCAAAGCAAGCCACCCCCGCGAGAAATAAATGAATTCCAAAGATCTTGGGCAAATCTAAAGAAGGTTTTCCTGTACGTTCATCACAAAATATTTCGAGATCCCAATACACCCAGTGCCAGATAGCTGCCAAGAAGCACAAGCCAGAAAACAAAATATGTGCCCCGGCCACACCTTCGTAACTCCAAATACCGGGATTCGGCATAGCCCCTCCTGTAATACTCCAACCGCCCCATGAATTGGTTATTCCTAAACGAGTCATGAAGGGTATAACGAACATACCCTGTCTCCACATTGGATCAAGAACAGGGTCAGAGGGATCAAAAACTGCTAATTCATATAGAGCCATCGAACCGGCCCAACCTGCAACCAGAGCTGTATGCATTATATGGACAGAAAGCAACCGACCGGGATCATTCAATACAACGGTATGAACACGATACCAAGGCAAACCCATGGAAATCCCCCTTAGATCAAATAAAAAAAGACACTACGTAACTTTATTGCATTGGAAAATACTATGACTATGTTATGGACCTCCCCTGTTCGGGGGATGGTTTAAGAGCAAGGGTTAATATTTGTTCTATTCTGTTGGTAATAATGGAACAATTTCGTTCGTAGAAACAAAGAGAGGCAGATTTATTCTATACTCAATAAGTACCAATATGCAATGGGGAGGTTTATACCGTTTTCTATGAGCGAATGTGTCCATACTTCTTCATCATTAGAAGGGCCTATTCGTAATAATTTTTTCTTATTCATTCTGTATTTTTTTTTATGAATTTTTCTAATATATGGATAAAATACGATAAAGGACAACATAAAAAAAAAAAAAAAAACCATTTATTATATTATTACGTTTCCACATCAAAGTGAAATATAGTACTTAGTTATTTTTCTTTCATTTCATGCCTATTGGTGTTCCAAAAGTGCCCTTTCGAAGTCCTGGAGAGGAAGATGCATCCTGGGTTGACGTATAGTGCGACTTGTCAGATATATTGGGTCATACGGGATTTCCCCGTTCTCTCCCCCGATCGAGATATCCTCTGTTTCGCCCAAGAAAGATTAATTTAATCATCAAAAATTTGGAGCGTGAAGTGCAATTAGATCCATTTTTGGGGGGAATTAAAATTACTATTATCAATTAGAATAATTTATGGTTAGCTTAATGTAACTAAAAAACTGAAGTATCCAGGCTCCGTTTATAAAAAGCCCCGTCGGAAATAGATCTATCTATGATTACTATTTGTATCATAAAAGGTTTCTTTTTGTAAAGAGAAGCCATCTCAAATTCTTAATAAATCGAGTAATATGCATGAATACATCAAATTTTTGGCGGAGGGCATAAAAATTGAAAAAGGGGAAGTCATAACAAAAGGAAGCGGTAATGGAAGCATTTGTCCTATATGTACAAATCGAAATCGGGCGGATCTTTACCCGGAGTAGAGCATAAACCTAAAAAGATTAACAAGGCCCATTCAGAAACAAGAAAACAGCATCGTGATTTGGATTGGATCTCGATGAAACAATATATCAATGAGAGGTTAATTCGATACGTTTAGTGACTTCTTTTTTTCTTTAGTATTATATATTCATTTCATTATATATTATATATATTAAAAATAGATTCTTATTTTACAAGGATATTATATGTAAAAGATAAAACCTGTCTTTTTTGAAAACTAGAAGAAAAGTCCTTTCGTTAGAAGTCAGAAAGATCCTTCTACAAATATGAACAAATAAAGAAGATTGGAATCTGCACATTGATTCTTTTTTTTTTGTTTGAACCGTATGCACCAAAAGGCGCCTGTACGGTTCCTAAGGGATAAATTTTACCCTAATCAACCGACTTTATCGAGAAAGATTACTTTTTTTAGGACAAGAGGTTGATAGCGAGATCTCGAATCAACTTATTGGTCTTATGGTATATCTCAGTATCGAGAATGATACCAAAGATCTATATTTATTTATAAACTCTCCTGGGGGATGGGTAATCCCCGGAGTGGCTATTTATGATACAATGCAATTTGTGCGACCGGATGTACAGACAATATGCATGGGATTAGCCGCTTCAATGGGATCTTTTATCTTGGCCGGAGGAGAAATTACCAAACGTCTAGCATTCCCTCACGCTTGGCGCCAATGAGGTTTTTATTTGAGAGAAAAAAGACGACTATGCCTTCGCCATATGAATATTTTAAGTAATAATAGCATGGCACCTTTAATTCGATATCAAAAGAAAAACTTTTTATTGTTTTTTCAAAACATTAGATTATATATCGAGATAGTAGTATGAGATAAAAGGTATTTCCTATTTTGTATATTGAAAATTCCAGTTTAGCGTCACAAACTTTTTTATTTTCACACCAGGGGCTTAGTTTTGTTCTGAAAGAGTTCGAAAATAAAAAAACAAGATTCTTTTTTCCTTTTTTTTTACAAAAAACAACTTTGGGATTGCTGAATCACAGATAAACCAAATAAGAATCTAATAAGAAATATATAAAGCAACGGAACCATCATAGTATTTTGGAACTCCTATGAAAGGAAGGGTGGTAATTTGATCATTTACCGATCTGGGTCTGATAGATCCTATTTTTTTTTTGATGCAAGGTAAGGGTCAATTATAGAGCCGTATGCAATGCATAAAAGATGCCCGTACGGTTGTTCAATTCTGTCTTTTTTTATTCTTTATATTCTTTATCTTTCTTTTATCTTCATCATGCAAAATGGAGGAACCCCCTTTTGTTATACCATCAGGGTAATGATTCATCAACCTGCTAGTTCTTTTTATGAGGCACAAACGGGAGAATTTATCCTGGAAGCGGAAGAGCTGCTCAAACTGCGTGAAACTCTCACAAGGGTTTATGTACAAAGAACGGACAAACCCTTATGGGTTGTCTCGGAAGACATGGAAAGAGATGTTTTTATGTCAGCAACAGAAGCCCAAGCTTATGGAATTGTTGATCTTGTAGCGGTGGTTGAGTGAAAATAGCCCGGATTTTTTCGCGTAAATCCTCGATTTAAGATTTTATCTTTTTGCCGAATTTACTAGAAATGAAATAGAAGTATAATTCATAATCATCAGGTTAGGATTGATCTAAACCAGCCCATTATAGGTATAGGATATGATTCAAGATGCCAACTATTAAACAACTTATCAGAAATACAAGACAGCCAATCAGAAATGTCACAAAATCCCCCGCGCTTCGGGGATGCCCTCAGCGTCGAGGAACGTGTACTAGGGTGTATGTGCGACTCGTTCAGATCATGAGCTGGGATAAAAGAAAGAAAACCCTTTCCAGTCTCAATAATTAGTACCGTCGAATAGGATAGAATAGAAAAAGAAGTCCATTCAATTCAGTATCTAAAAAAAAAAGATAATCTATCAATTCTATTGTGTATTAAATTTATGGTTTCCGTTGGTGCAAATCCAATCACCTCAATTTAAGACGAGAAGCAATTCTCCATTGGTAGCAAATGGTTATCCATTAAGCGGAGGAAATCTTACTTAAAAACTTAGGTTCCCTCTTGCAAGAACGGACTAACAGGGTTAGCTACCCAGCCAACTTTCATAATTAAATGCCGTTACTGTGTAAGTAGATCTAATCGTGAAAGAACTATTACTGTATAATTCATGGGTAGAGCCAAAGAACGTTAACTATACAAGTTACCAATAACAGTGATTAAATGAAGTAAAGGCTCCGGTGTATAGAGAAAACCTCACCGTTTAAGAAGTTACCATAGAAACGAAGGAAGCCGCTATTTCTTTATCCAGTTTTTTTCATTTATTCTATTTTGATACTTAGTAAAATAAAATTTATTTTTTCGAAGTGAAATGGCTAAAAAAAATAAAAATAGTGGTCGGGAAGGTTATAGTAGCCAAAGCCATTGGAATTTTTAATTTATACATTGGAAAAAAGCTTTGTTATTAATAGACTAGGAGGGGGAAAAAGAATAACTGAAAAAAGGAAATATATTAGTTATTCGTCAAAGTTTCATTTATTCAATGACCAGAATTAGACGGGGATATGTAGCTCGGAGACGTAGAAAAAAAATTCGTTTATTTGCATCAAGCTTTCGAGGGGCTCATTCAAGACTTACTCGAACAATTACTCAACAGAGAATAAGAGCTTTGGTTTCGTCTCATCGGGATAGGGATAGGCAAAAGAGACATTTTCGACGTTTGTGGATTACTCGAATAAACGCGGCAATTCGTGAAATAGGAGTATCCTATAGTTATAGTAGATTAATACACGACCTATATAAGAAACAGGTGCTTCTTAATCGTAAAATACTTGCACAATTAGCTATATCAAATAAAAATTGTATTTATATGATTTCCAATGAGATCATAAAAGAAGTCTATTGTAAAGAATCCACCGGAATAATTTAAACGAAGTTCCCCGGAGAATAAACTCCGGGAGGGTAGATTCAAAATGATAAATAAATATAAAAAAGGTAGTAAAAATGAATAAACACGCTCAAATAAATATTTATTCTTAACCGATTCTTTTTTTTCTTACGACACGATAATCAAATTTGCATTTTTCATTTTTTTCGAACAAAACATTAATTCGCCTTTGAGTTCGGATTGGAATTTTGATTCAAGTCAAGAAAGAGTAAGCCTATTTATTTCTGGCTCGAAAACCCGCAGTTCTGGCGGTCGACTCTGTTCTTTCAAATTGTTTCTCATTATTAAGAAAAGGTAACAAAGATAAAATACGAGCTTGTTTTATAGCAATAGTAATTAATCGTTGTTGTTTCAAGGTCAATCTATTCACCCGTCTAGATAATATTTTTCCTTGTTCGCTAATAAATCGACTAATTAAACTCATGTTTCTATAATCAATTCGATCCCCCGATTGGATCGGGGGCAAACGCCTACGAAAAGATCGCTTGGATTTAAGAAAAGGTCGCTTAGATTTATCCATGGTTTGTTTAGTTTATTACTTCTCCCGAAAATCCTATTTCGATCGGATCTAAAATGCATTAGAATAAATAGGATTTGGTTTGTTTATATTTAACTATGTTATATATATTATAATGCCTTTTTTCGCCTTTCTTGGAAGGGTTCTATAAATGTGCTCTATTCGATCTATTTCTTTATCTCCCCATGAATCGTATGTTTATAACAATATGGACAGAATTTTCTCAATTCCAGTCGATTAGGCGTGTTATGCCGATTCTTTTCCGTAATATATCTGGAAATCCCTGTTGATACCTTATTAACATCGTTTCGAACACAACTAGTACATTCCAAAATAACCGTTATTCGGACATCTTTCCCCTTGGCCATGATGAATCCCCCTTTGATTTTTGATTTACTCAACTCTTCTATTTTCGATCCGAAACGAAGAAGAAAGGAAGGAAAAAATAGAAGTTACTAACTTAAACTCCAAAAATAAACTCCAATTATGAAAAATTTCGCTGCAATCAATATAAAAAATAAAAAAGAATGATTTATAAACTATATTTCAAATCACAGTAGTTCATTTGCATTTAAGTACCCTGTCCTTGTATAAGAGAAGAGTCTTGTCCTAGATCTAGACCCCACGTTGTTTATTCTACCTACACCCCTATTTAATTTTTTAAATTTTTGAATTCAATTTATTTAATTCAAACTTGAACCCAAGTCTCGAGGCTGTTGAATCCACTTTTTTCTCTTTCCTCCCTCTTATTCTAAAGGGAAAAAAGAGAAAGGGGGGCGAAGGATTAGTCACAAATAGTTAATTGTGTCTCGAATTTTCGTTATTTGTTACCGTGTCAATAACTAGAATTAAAAAAAGGGAATGTCAACGCATCTGGGAAAAAACGATTGATCTCTATCAATAGACCCGCTAAAGACCCGAACCATAGAGTACTTAATACCGGTGCCACGGAAAGATAAGTTTTTAGATCTCGCATTGAAAAATCTCCTTCCTTCTTTTTTTGTAATAAAAAATCTATTTGATTGTAATAGAAAATAGTAATACATATATGATCAGATGCATATGCAGTTAAGAACCTTGTACACGTAATACCTAATTGAAATTTCAATGTACAACTATCCGGCGAATAATATAATATTTTTTTCTTAAAACATAAAAAAACGTTCCCCTCTTCCCGAGCATTCCCGAAAACTACTCATTTCTTTTTACAATAGGTTACGTTCCGTATTTCATACGTATATAAGTCTTTTACTATTTACTATTATTAAAGAAATTTAAATTATATTAAAATTAAAATATTAATATTAAATAGGACCAAAAAAACGAAATGCCCATAGAATATCAATCGAGGAAATAATGGTGTGGAAAACAAGACAGGAATTCTCTACAATGACACTGTAGACCAATTGAAGGGATGTAGCGCAGCTTGGTAGCGCGTTTGTTTTGGGTACAAAATGTCACAGGTTCAAATCCTGTCATCCCTACCTATTACTTCTCCGTTGAGCAGTAACGAGGGATTCATTGAAATCGATTCAAATTGAACATATATAATTGTTCATTCAAAGATGTATTGGGGTTAAAAAAAGTGTCTTTACAGCCTTGTCTTTTCTGATAAGAAAGCGCTCTTAGTTCAGTTCGGTAGAACGCGGGTCTCCAAAACCCGATGTCGTAGGTTCAAATCCTACAGAGCGTGATTTCGTCCTTATTTTTCTTAGATCCAATTAGACTGAAAGAGCTTCACTAACTTGAACCACAATTTTAATATTTTAATTTGACCTCCTTTGTATTAAATAAAGTAGGAGGAGGTCAATCAAAAAAAGAGAAAGAGATAGTAATTAATCAAAGGTCCGACTGATCACCGCGCCTATATTGTAAATATGCAGTTACGAATAATCCAGCCAAAGTAACAGGAATTAGACCTAACACGATTCCAAATAGAAAAACTTCAATCATTGCAATTTGTTTGAAAGGAGAAAAAGGAGGTAATATCTATACCTAAATATTACTCCGAATTACCATGAATCTCAATGACCAAGAATTGGCAATTTATACGGAATCATGTCGAAAGATTTCTTTTTAGAAATTTTTCATTTCAAATACTAATTTCAGATAAGTCGTATCTTGCTCAGACCAATAAATAGAGCCGAGGTTACCGTTAAAGCCGCTAGTAGAAAACCGAAATAACTAGTTATAGTAGGCATGAAGGAGCTAAATGG